AGTTGTGTATATTTCGATACATATAAAAGATCCCCAAAAGATTTTTTTATACTTGTTCCATATATGTCTGCTTTGACTCGAATGAATGTTCTGAAGAAACCTCAATTAAGTCCTATGTTATAGAAAAAGAGGATTCTTGCATTTTTGCCCTCCTGCTGAGAAAGCATTCATTTATCGGCTCATTTATTAAAATACTTCAATTGGTACACGCAAAAAATAGGCCAATTCAGCAGCTTTTTGTTCCATTTCCCGTGGAGTAAAATTCTCATCAGTACGAGTCAATGGAATGGCTCCCTGGCCTCTGATATCCATATAAAGGACACGCCGAGCATAAATACCCTCTTTAACTTCTATTCTGACGGATTGAATATCTTTTATAAGAAATCGGAGGAAGACCCGACGATTTTTTCCAGGAAATCCCCAACGAAAGATACACACTATTCCGTCTTTTATATCAAATCGATCATAACCACTACCTACATTCCACGAAATTGTGCACCACAAATAGGAGCTAATAAAAAGACCCGCGATCCCATAGAAAGACATCACAATTCCTTGTGGAAAAAAAACGATTTCCTGAGACGGAAATAAAGATATCAAATTTCTACCAAGATAACTCGAGGTTCCAACCAACAAGAATCCTAATGAACCTAAAAAAAGGATAATAGCCCAGCAGAAATTACTTGTTTTTCGAGCCCCCTTTATAGGTTCTATCCATATATGTTCTGATCGACAACTCATACTTGATCCCGTTGCTTTTTTTGGAATTGAGAGAATACCCCAAATGAATTTGACTGTAGTCCGTTTGTTTCCGAAGTAACTCGCATCAACTAGCACTAGTTTGATGTGAACCTTTAGGAGTAATTCATTAAATTGGTTAGATCTAAACTAATAATATACCCTTCGTATGATCTCACTAAAGATAGCCACATACATATAGATAGACCAACGTTACAGTTCAGCCATCCGCCGATTCGGGTCTATTTGAAAATAGCTAGAACATAGCATTTTCTGGAGACATAAGAATTTTTCGGCGGAAGCCGCTTATACCATTACCATATTTATACCATATTTTGCTAAATGGATATCTGTATTATGATACAAACGTCAATTGAAAAAAAAATTGCCATCGGCTCTAAACAATCTTGTTTTTTTGAACATGAAGAAATAAAGAAGCCATTGCGATTGCCGGAAATACTAGGCCTACTAAAGGGACCAAAACAGAGGGAAAGTTAAGAGTTGTCATAGAATGGGTACCTCGATTTACTATTTGTACCTGTTATTATTATTTAGATTTTATATTGATTATTTATAATATAAAGATATCTTATTATATATCTTATTATATATAAGGATATCTTACTTATTATAATTTGATAATTCTAAATTGGAATTTTGATTACTTAATATCTATAGATATAAGTATCTATCTAAGTGAGTATATAATGTAGTTTTTTATCTTTCTACATGAAGGATTTGAAGGATATGGATGAGATATTATTTTCTTCATTTTTTGCTCTTGTCTTCGAATTTCATTTATTAAGCAAAAAGTTGATTAAAAATGAATTAGATTCTACTTATTTAGATTCTATTTATATTGAATTGAAGGGTTTGTTAGAATCCCATCCAGTAGGGATTCTTAGTCACAATAGGATTATCGTAAGATATAGAAAGATAAAAAGTCTATATTTTATAGAGTTTAATTATATATGACGAGAAGAAGATATTTTTTTTATTTGCCTAATTCTAATTATAAGAATTTCATCTTTTATCTTGTTAATAGAGGCTTCTTGATCAATAATCAGGAATATAGAAAAGGTGGCGGATTTTCGATTTTCTGTGACTTTTGATTCTTTAATACAATTGATCTTATGTCAACAAAGAAAACCCCATTCGTCTAATTTTGACTTGGATTCCGATAAACTAATTACTTGTTTGCTCAAAAGAATTGAACTTAATGTTTTAATTTTGATTCAAAGGAAAGAAAGTGTGGAGTTGAAATAACTCACTCAGAACGCTTTTTAAAGGATTACGTGGTACGATTAGATCGAATAAGCCCTTCTGGAATAAATACTCAGCCGCCTGTGAACCGTCGGGTACTATTTTATTCAATGTTTGTTCAATTACTCTTTTACCCGCAAAGGCAATGTAGGCATTGGGTTCAGCAATAATGATATCCCCCAACATACCAAAACTAGCTGTCACCCCACCGGTAGTAGGAGATGTAAGGATTGGTACATAGAATAACTTTTTATTTGATTGATAATCATATAAAGCAGAAGATATTTTAGCCATTTGCATCAAGCTTAAACTTCCTTCTTGCATGCGTGCCCCTCCGGAAGCACACACTATAATAAGAGGTAGAAATTCTTTAGTAGCGTATTCAATCAAACGGGTAATTTTCTCCCCGACTACGGATCCCATACTACCCCCCATAAACTGAAAATCCATAACCGCAATTGCTACGTTAATACCGTCTAGTTGCCCTATGCCTGTTTGA